ATCCCTGCAGATATTTCTCTTTCTAACCAAACAATTACTAGTACACCTATTGTGATTCCTAATACAGTAGTCAAAATATAGACAAGCATCCATATGATCCCATAGACCTCTTGTAAGGATTCCAATCTGGAAAAAGAATTGATAGCTTGTACTTCTGTTGTATCAATTATCATTTCAACGATCAACTTCTCCCATAATGATATCTATGCTACCTAGTATCGTCATAATATCAGCCAATTTCATTTTTTTAACTAACTGAGGAAGAATTTGCAAATTGATAAAACCGGGTGGGCGAATTTTCCATCTCCAGGGAAAAACACTCTGATCTCCTATCAGAAAAATTCCCAATTCTCCTTTTGGGGTTTCGACTCTTACATAAAGTTCTTGCTGTGATAATTCAAAAGTCGGAGAAGGTTTCTTACTAATGAATCGATAATCAAAATCATTCCATTCGGGATCCCTTACTCTATCAAAGCGTCGGATTTCTAAATTCTCATAGGGCCCCCCTGGAATTCCTTCTAGAGCCTGTTGAATAATTTTTATAGATTCTGTCATTTCGCTGATTCGTACTAAATAACGAGCTAACGAATCCCCTTCTTTTTGCCATTGTACTTCCCAATCAAATTCGTCGTAACACTCATAATGATCAACTTTACGAAGATCCCATTGTATTCCGGAAGCTCGTAGCATTGGTCCTGATAAACCCCAATTTATTGCTTCTTCTCCGCCAATAATGCCTACTCCTTCAACTCGTTCTAAAAAAATAGGATTCTGTGTAATAAGCTTTTGATATTCAGCAACCCCTGTTAAAAAATAATCGCAAAAATCTAAACATTTATCTATCCATCCATGAGGTAGATCAGCAGCTACTCCTCCGAGACGAAAATAATTATGCATCATTCGCATACCGGTGGCAGCTTCGAATAGGTCATATATCAATTCTCGTTCTCGAAAAATATAGAAGAAGGGGGTCTGTGCCCCAATATCTGCCATAAAAGGGCCAAGCCATAACAAATGCGAAGCTATACGACTCAACTCCAACATAATGACTCTGATGTAGCTCGCCCTTTTAGGTACTTGAATATTGCCTAACTGCTCTGGTGCATTTACAGTTATTGCTTCTGTGAACATAGTAGCTAAATAATCCCAACGTGTTACATAAGGCAAATATTGTATAATTGTTCGGTTTTCTGCAATTTTTTCCATTCCTCTGTGTAAATAACCCAATATTGGTTCGCAGTCAATAACATCTTCACCATCTAAAGTAACGATGAGTCGAAGAACACCATGCATTGATGGGTGGTGAGGACCCATATTGACTATCATGAGGTCTTTTCTTGTAGCTGGTGCAGTCATAGGTTTTTCCCCATTCATTCTTCCATGAATTGCTGAAAGTGAAAAAAAAGAAGTTCATCAAAATTTAAACGATCAAAAAGATTCTTCAAATTAACGAGTTTTTATCTCTCGAATATCCAACTGACCAATTATTTCTTTATAACGTACTCTATTTTTTTTTGACAAATAAGCCAATAGCCGTTGACGTTTTCCCAGAATTTTCCGTAGACCTCTTTGAGATAAATAGTCTTTTTTGTGCAATTCCAAATGTGAAGTAAGTCTCCGTATCTTATTGGTAAAACTGACTACTTGAAATTCAACAGACCCCCTGTTTTCTTTCTTTTCTTCTTGTGAAGTAACGGAAATGAATGAATTTTTGACCATAAAAGAATTTCCTCCTCCTTTTTTTACTTTACAGATATGTAATTTTATCGATCAGAAATAATAATGCCAGTAATTTGAATGTGATATACATAATGATCTTAATTTCTTTATCGACTCCTAATTTTATCAATTAAAATGAATTAATCAAATTGGATTCGAATAGGGATACAAAAGGATGGTACGTTTTTGCACTCACAAAAGCGAATAATTTATATTTAAACCGAAAATGAAGAAGATTTTGTTGATTCAATTCACTTTTTATCTAATTGATACTTTATTGATGTATATTAGAATGGGATGTAAGACAAGGTATGTGTACATCTGTTTACTTTCATATACCATATACGGTATAGGATATATAGGAAAAATACGGTATTACCATTAACCAATTTTCAATCGTGGATACATACGTAGTCTTAACATATTGATACGACTGCCATTATTCGTATCAAACCAATAGCGATTCATACAAGCTAAATCTTCTAATCGATAATTCGGCCAAAGAAAGAACTTTAATTGAATTAATTCATTTTTATCACTATCAAGATGTTTACTTTCATCCAAAAATGGACTCCAGTTTTTTACGTTGTTCTCGTTACAAAATACCGGATTTCTATTCACACCATTTTTATTCGTTGAACTGAAACAAATTAAAATTCTCAATTCTCTACGACGTCTAGATGATAAAATATTTTCAGGAACAAGTAAATTCGAATGATTTTTATCTCTATTTCCAGTCATTCTTTGATGTTTTGAAATAGATTCATCAAAATTCTTCTTATCAACATATCCTCGTTCTCGATATCTTTGATTAATTTGGCGTTTACTCTTATGAACCAATGAAATACCTATGGTTTGATACATAATAAATTGTCCATCATTTTTTACAGACAGACGAACCGATTCGATAATCAATATCCCTTTTTTCATCAATTCTGTAAGAGGTAAATTCTTCTGAATCAGCATTATATTCAGACTCATTTCTCTTCTTTGAATAGCGGATATAGTAATTTTTCTTGGGTTTCTCAGTCTAAGCAGGAGACAATATACCTTAATATTATTGATCATTCTTTGATTCAAAGCATCGTCCCATCTCAATTGAAAAAGCAAATATCGTTTCAGGAAGAAATTTAGTTCTGCTTCCGTGTTGCTCTTGTATTGTTTTTTCGTTTTACGTTTTTTCATGTCTGATCGCGCATAATCTTCTTCAATATCTTTTTGTTGGTTTGAGAGAAGGGATCCAAGATTTCTTTGGTTTTGTGCATCTGAACCACGATCTCGTCGATCTGCGGGTTCTTTTTCTTCTTGATTTCGATTCTTTAATTCAAAAGATTTTTTTTCTTCATTCGATGGTATAAAAAAATTCCCTTTTGGCTTTCCATTGACGTTTTTATTTTCACTAACATTTTCATTTATATTCAAATTTAAAAGAAGTAATTTTCTTGGTATAATCCATGGTTTCATTTTATATGCATTATAAAGTAGCACAAATTCGGGGAAGAACCAAAGTTCCAGGTTGGATATAGGACAATTTAGTATTTCTTCATTCATTCCCATCCAATCAAAAAAGATTTTTTTATGATTGGGTGGATTGATTTCTAGATCTTGATGAATTGTAAGATAAAAAAGACCTTTCTTATCAATTTTATCAATTATTGGGTAATTATTAGTTCCAATCTTAGTTTTTTTATTACTGTTGGAATCGATCTTGATCCAGGCCTCAATATTGACTTTTTTTCTAAGACAAAACTTGATGATTTTCCAATCAAAATATTTTCTATCTGGATTTTTTTCCATATACATAATATCACCTCTTCCTAGATAATTATTGATAGGAATACCCCCCCATTTATCAAATAATTTGCCTTTAGGTGTGTTGTAATTATAAGAAATCTTTTGATTCGTAGTTACTTGTAATGGTGATCCATAAACAGAAATATATGAGTTCCTCTTAGTTTCATAATTAATAGATTGATATGATAAAAGATCATATTTAAAGTATTTTTGAAAATTATCTTTTTGATTCGATAATGAATATACTTCAGAATTTTTTTGTTTTTTGTAATAAAGTAATTGGTTTTTTTCATATGAATTCCATTTCTTTAAATCTTTCTTTTGAGCTGTACGACATTGATTGACTCTATTTCGCCATTTTTGTGGGATTAATCTAGACCATCTAATCTGAGATAAATCGTATTGATAATGACCTCTTAACCAGTTTTTCCATTGATTCGCTCCATAACTCCGAAATTTCTTATATCTTAATTCAGAATGAATTATTCCTTGTGTTCCAAAAGAATCCTTTATCTCAGTCTTAAGAAAAAAAGATGTTCCGTGATATTGAAGAACAGATCTTAATTTATCCAAGTGGGTTTGGGATAAATTGTAAAATACATATGCTTGTGACAAGGCGGATAAGTCACAAAAAATAGGTGAATTCCTTTTACTATTACTAATATTATAAAGTGACTTTTTTATAGTCGAAATAAAGTGAATTGTATTTTGATTTGTTTTATTAATTCTTTCTTGATTTGTTTCATTAGTGTAAATGTATTTATCAATCATTTTGTTTGTTGATTCAAGAAAAAGTTGTATATTGATTTGGGGAATATTAATGATACACCGAAAGACATCTATGTAGATTCTTTCAATGAAAATTTTTATAAAATAATGTAATTTACTGATTAATCGAGCATTTCTTCTTTTTAATATTTGCCAAATATTTTTTAGTGATTCTAGTCTTTTAGCATTATAAGTTGTTTTGTTAGAATTAATATTTATTCCTGGAGTTACTTTTTTTTTGTCGTTTGTAATTTTTTCTATTTGATTTCTAATTGTGCGTGTTCTATCAGTCAGATCCTTCAGTTTTTTTTCTGTCAGGGAATAATTTGTCCAATCTGTAGATCGAATTTGATTAAACGATTCATGAATTATCTGATTGTTGATTATCGAATCTTTTTCTTTTTTAGTTTCACTTAATTCATATACTTCTCTCAATCTAAATAACAGAATTTGATTTACTTTTGAAAGTACTTTTCTTATTCTTTTTATAAATAGAACACTTTTGATGACCCAATTTTTTGTTTCTTTTGAGACTGTTAGAAAAAAGTTTGTTCTTCCCTTTAAAACTCTTAAAACTAGAAAATATTTCTTTTTCAATTTTGTAATTTTTTTTTTGAGTTCTTTAAAAATGGGATCAAAAAAAGAAGGTCTTTTTCGGGGAGAACCAAAAGGAAGTTCAGCTTCCATTCCCCAAACCGTTAAAAAACAAAAATCATCTT